AAATTAATCGTTTCTTCCCAGACGCCCTGTCATTCTAGTTATTGACATGAGAAAAAATAAACAAAATGAAAGATAGAAAAAATTCCATTTCTCTTTCCCTTATCTTTTTTTCCATTCTGGAAAAAGAAAATCAAAAAATGATCCTCAACATGGCATCGAGTAAATCGAAAATCGAATTTGGGAGAATAAAGAATAAAATGAAAATGCGGGTCTAGAGTGGTCTCCCCACAAAATTCTAGAATAGAACATACTTAAAGGAAATATTGGGATTAGGATAAGACTAATTGATAGTTAGAAAAAATGGTATTTTTTAATTATTACATTATAACGAAGACCTTCGTTATAGTGTAATAATTAGCTAGTGGTAATTTCTATTGATTTTTTCATTTCATTTTATGTTCTTTTCTTCGAGAATAAGAATAGAAGAGTTGAGTTCATCCAAAATCAAAAGAAAGGAGGTTTCATGGCGAAGGGTAAAGATGTCAGGATAAGAGTGATTTTGGAATGTACCAGTTGTGTTCCAAAGGGTATCAAGAAAGAATCACGGGGAATTTCTAGATATATTACTCAAAAGAATCGACACAATACACCCGATCGATTAGAATTGAGAAAATTTTGTCGTTATTGTTACAAGCATACGATTCACGGGGAAATAAAGAAATAGATTGAACAGAACCGTGTAGCTAACCCCTCTAAAGAGTATAAAAAATAGAATTCTATATATATATATATGTGTATATATAATAGGATAATATATATGTATATAATATACACAAGATATATATGTATCTAATATACACAAATAAAATACAAATAAAATCCTATTTCGGTCCAATTTAAAATGAATCAAGAAATAGGATTTTATAGATAAGGAATAAACCATGGAGAAATTCAAGCAACCTTTTTATAAATCCAAGCGACCCTTTCCTAAATCCAAGCGATCCTTTCCTAAATCCAAGCGATCTTTTCGTAGGCGTTTGCCCCCAATTGGGTCGGGGGATCGAATTGATTATAGAAACATGAGTTTAATTAGTCGATTTATTAGTGAACGAGGAAAAATATTATCTAGACGAGTAAATAGATTGACCTTGAAACAACAACGATTAATTACTATTGCTATAAAACAAGCTCGTATTTTATCTTTGTTACCCTTTCTTCTTAATAGTAAGAACCAGAAAGCATTTCAGAGAGCAAAGCCCATTCCTAAAAATAGGGATAAAAAACGATTTAAGAGAGAGAAAGGATTTGAGAGAGAGAAACAATTTAAGAGAGAGAAAGGATTTGAGAGAGAGAAACAATTTGAGAGAGAGAAAGGATTTCAGAGAGAGAAACGATTTGAGAGAGAGAAACGATTTGAGAGAGCAAAGTTCATTCCTAGAAATAGGGATCTTCGAACCAGAAATAAATAGGCCTACTATACTCCACTCCTCAATTGACTCAAAACTTCAAAGAGAACTCAATATCAGATAGATGCTTTGTTCAAAAGGAATGTCAAATGCAGATTTGATTCTTGTGTTCTAAGAAAAAAATGGGAGAAGAAGAAAGAATTTTTTTTTAATTGAAACATGCTCGTTCATTCCTACTACTTGTTTATCTTAATTCTTAATTTACTTTTATTATATCTTCCCGGAGTTCATTCTCCGGGGGATTTTTTTTTCAATCATTCCCGCATATAATATAGAATATATATATATTACTTGATAAGATAATGTCTTTTATTTGCTAATTTTATTGCTAAGATAATGTCTTTTATTTGCTAATTTTATTGGAAATAATGGAAAGACCATTTTTATTTGATATAGCTATTTGCGCAAGTATTTTACGATTAAGAAGTAATTGCTTCTTGTACAGATCATGTATTAATCTACTATAACTATAGGATAGTTCATTCTCACGAGTTATTGCATTTATCCGAGTAATCCACAAACGACGAAAATCTCTCTTTTTCCTGCCTCGATCTCGATGAGCGGAAGCCAAGGCTTTCCTTTTTTGTTGCGTAATAGTTCGATTAAGTCTTGAATGAGCCCCTCCAAAGGCTGATGCAAATGAGCGCGTTTTTGTTCGACGTCTCCGAGCTATATATCCTCGTTTAACTCTGGTCATTGAATCCAATTCAACTTTGATGAATAACTAATTGATTTCAATTCTTTCAGTCATTCTCTTTCCTTCTCCCTATTAATTAATAACAAACCGGGTTATTCCAATATATAAAATAGAAATTCCAATGGCTTTTGCTGCTATAACCTTCCCAACCACAATTTTGGATTTCTGGTATTTCATTATTTCACCTAGAAATAAGAAAAATTCTACCGATACTAAACTAAATAGAAAAAAAATAAATAGTGGGTTCCATCGTTTCTATGGTTACTTCTTAAACGGTGAGGTCCTCTCTATACACCGGAGCCCCCTTCCTCATTTAATCAATCTTATTAGTAACTTGTACAGTTCCCATTCTTTGGCTCTACCCATGAATTATATAATAATAGGTCTTTTCACAATAAGAGCTATCCATACAGTGACGGCATTTAATTATGAAAGTTGGCTAGGTAGCTGACCCTCTTAGTCCGTTATTTCAAGAATAGGAGCATAATATTGTTGCTTCTCAAATATTATGCATTTCCCCCGCTTAGTGGATAACCATTTGATTTGCTACCAATGGGGAATTGCTTCTCATCCCGTGATTGGATTTGCACCAATAGAAACCATAAATTCCATAGACAATAGGGGTATATAATAAGCCCTTATTTTTCGTTTGAATAATAAGTGAAATGAATCAATCGTTTTTTTTTTCCATTCTATCTATTCTATTGGAAAAGGGATCTCATTTGTTCGAGCTTATGATCTGAACGAGTCGCACATACACCCTAGTACATGTTCCTCGGCGCTGAGGGCACCCTCGAAGAGCGGGAGATTTCGTAACATTTCTGATTGGCTGTCTTGGATTTCTAATAAGTTGTTTAATAGTTGGCATGTTAAATCGTATATATTATGGAATTCGAATGGGCTGGTTTAGGTCGATCTTAACCGAATAATTATGAATTATTTCCATTCAATTGAATGCATATTTTATTGGTGTGAAATATGCAATATCAAATCATGAAAAAAAGTCTGGTGGAAATTCATGGATTCACGCGGGATCCACAAGTTCGTCTTCGTCGAGTCCTACCAAATCAACAATGCCATAAGCAAGGGCTTCCCACGCTGACATAAAAGTATCCCTTTCCATGTCTATGGTTATACGCCAGAAAGGGGTTGTCGTTCTTTCTGCGTAAACCGTTGTGAGGTTTTCGCGAAGTCTCAGTATCTCTTCTGCTTCCAGGAGCAATTCCCCTGTTGGTCCTTCAAAATAGGCACTCTTGGGTTGGTGAATCATAACCCTGATGAATATAACATCATGAATGGTTCTTTTATCTCGCGTGATTAGTCGGGATAACAAATGCCACAAATAAAAGATAGAATGGAACAACCGTACAGGCATTTTTTATGCATACGGCTCTGCAATAGAATTTTCTTTTCGCTTCTTCTTTCCATTGAAGAAAAAGACAGAAGAGAGACAAAAAGAATCCATTCGATTCAGATTGTTGAATAATCCATTTACCACCCTTCTTTTCGTTAAAAAATACTATGATGGTTCTGTTGCTTTATATATTTCTGTGATTTAGCAATCCCAAGGTTTTTTCTGATTCGATCAAAATAAGAAAAAAATGATCTTTTTTTTTTCATTTTCTTACTCTTTCTTTCATAAATAGCAAAAAGAAACTTTTCCTGTGTAAGAAAAATGGTTTGTGACGCTGAAAGAGGTCTCTGACACATAATATTAAAAAAATAAGACCAAATTCGAAAATGACCCTGGTTTCATACTACTATTTCGATACGTAATCTTGTGTTACGAAAAAAACAAAAAAGGATTTGTTTGTATCAAACTTAAAGTGCCATGCTATTATTACTTATTATTCATATTCGATATGGCGAAGGCATAGTCTTCTTTCTTTAAGAAAATCAAAAACTCATTGGCGCCAAGCGTGAGGGAATGCTAAACGTTTGGTAAATTCCCCCCCGACTAGAATGAAAGATGCCATTGAAGCGGCTAATCCCATGCAGATTGTATTTACATCTTGTGGTACTAATTGCATAGTGTCAAAAATGCTTAGTCCTGGTAGTATCTCTCCTCCGGGGGAGTTTATAAACACAAAAAGCTCTTTAGTATTATCCTCTATAGTAAGAAATACCATAAGACCAACAAGTTGATTCGCGATCTCGTCGTCAATCTCTTGTCCTAAGAAAAGCGCTCTTTGTCGATAAAGTCGGTTGATTAGGACAAATTTCTATCCTTTAGGAACCGTACATGCGCCTTTAGGTGCATACGGTTCAAAAAAATTGTGAAAAAAAAACTAATCAATGTGTCGATTCCAGCCCTATTTCTTTTTTTGTAAAAGGCCTTGTTCTTCTTTCTATTTTTTCAAGAAAGATGGGTTTTTGTCATCTCTCCTCGAAAAAAATTTGCTGGACTTCTTTTTAGCCTTTCATTGATGTATTATTTCATCGAGATTCCAATTCTGATGTTATTTTCTTGTTTCTGAGTGGGCCTTTTCCATTTTTTAGGTTCATGTTCTACTCCGGGTAAAGATCTGCCCGAGTTGCATTTGCGCATATAGGGCAAATGATATCAGTACCACTCCCTTCTGTTTGTTAAGATTTCGTTTTTCTCAGCCCATATCTTCTGCCAAATTATTCGATATATTTAGTACTTCATCGATTGGTATAAGTCCTATGGTAGGAAAATCATTTATGATACAAGTTATAACCGTATACATATTACCAATTTGGTATTTTTTGAATTTTTTGAACGGAGCCTGGATACTCTATTTTATTGTTACAAGCTAACCATAAATCTTTCGAATTTAAATTATTTATCCCGAAAATCAAAAGAAATTGATCCAATTGTACTTCGCGCTCCAAATTATTGATGGTTCAATCAATCTTTCTTGGGCGAAACATAAGATATCTCAGTCGGAAAGAGAATGGGTGAATTCCATATGACCCAACATGGCTCACAAGTCGCACTATAGGTCAACCCAAGTCGCATCTTCCTCTCCAGGAAACCGAAAAGGTACTTTTGGAACACCAACGGGCATTAAATTAAAGAAAAACCGAAGTCTTCGATTTCACTTTGATGTGAAAACGTAATAATTTCGAATTTATTGTCTTCATAATTTGTATTTTACTTCTTATCCTATTTTATATATTTTTATACATGGATTTTATACATAGATTGGAAGGCTCATATCATAGAGAAAGACGGAATCAATAAAGAAAAATTCTTAGGAATAAATTGTTTGAATGATAACCAAGTATTTATGCTTTCGTTCCTCAAAAATCCCCATTGCGTATTGCTCCTTATCGGGTATAGAATAGATCTGCTTCTATTTGTTCCTACGAGCAGAATTCTTCCATTATTTCGAATGGAACGGAATCAATATTAACTCTTGCTCATGGATAATCTAGGGAAAAGGGTTAAGTACTTAGGTACTATAGTATATATAGTTTCGTTTTTTCCAATGCGATAAAGTTACATAGTGTCTATTTATCTTTGATAAAGAGGTATTTCCATGGGTTTGCCTTGGTATCGTGTTCATACGGTTGTTTTGAATGATCCCGGTCGGTTACTTTCTGTCCATATAATGCATACAGCCTTAGTTGCTGGTTGGGCCGGTTCAATGGCTCTATACGAATTAGCGGTTTTTGACCCTTCTGACCCGGTTCTTGATCCGATGTGGAGACAGGGTATGTTCGTTATACCTTTCATGACTCGTTTAGGAATAACTAATTCATGGGGTGGTTGGAGTATTACAGGAGGGACTATAACGAATCCCGGGATTTGGAGTTACGAGGGTGTGGCAGGGGCACACATTGTGTTTTCTGGTTTGTGCTTTTTGGCAGCTATCTGGCATTGGGTGTATTGGGACCTAGAAATATTCTGCGATGAGCGTACAGGAAAACCCTCTTTGGATTTGCCAAAAATCTTTGGAATCCATTTATTTCTCTCAGGGGTCGCTTGCTTCGGTTTTGGCGCATTTCATGTAACAGGCTTGTATGGTCCTGGGATATGGGTATCAGATCCTTATGGGCTAACTGGAAAAGTACAACCTGTAAGTCCTGCGTGGGGCGCGGAAGGTTTTGATCCCTTTGTTCCTGGGGGAATAGCTTCTCATCATATTGCAGCGGGTACATTGGGCATATTAGCGGGCCTATTCCATCTTAGTGTTCGTCCGCCGCAACGTTTATACAAGGGATTACGTATGGGAAATATTGAAACGGTACTTTCCAGTAGTATCGCTGCTGTCTTTTTTGCAGCTTTCGTTGTTGCTGGAACTATGTGGTATGGTTCAGCAACTACCCCGATCGAATTATTTGGTCCTACGCGTTATCAGTGGGATCAGGGGTATTTCCAGCAAGAAATATATCGAAGAGTTGGGGCTGGGTTAGCAGAAAATCTGAGTTTATCGGAAGCTTGGTCTAAAATTCCCGAAAAATTAGCTTTTTATGATTACATCGGTAATAATCCCGCAAAAGGGGGATTATTCAGAGCAGGCTCAATGGACAACGGAGATGGAATAGCTGTTGGTTGGTTAGGACATCCCATCTTTAGAGATAAGGAAGGCCGTGAGCTTTTTGTACGTCGTATGCCTACTTTTTTTGAAACATTTCCGGTAGTTTTGGTAGATGGAGACGGAATTGTGAGAGCCGATGTTCCTTTTAGAAGGGCAGAGTCAAAATATAGTGTTGAGCAAGTGGGTGTAACTGTTGAGTTCTATGGTGGTGAACTCAATGGAGTGAGTTATAGTGATCCTGCTACTGTGAAAAAATATGCTAGACGTGCTCAATTAGGTGAAATTTTTGAATTGGATCGGGCTACTTTGAAATCGGATGGCGTTTTTCGTAGTAGTCCAAGAGGTTGGTTCACCTTTGGACATGCTACCTTTGCTTTGCTCTTCTTTTTTGGACATATTTGGCATGGTGCTAGAACCTTGTTCCGAGATGTTTTTGCTGGTATTGATCCAGATTTGGACGCTCAAGTGGAATTTGGAACATTCCAAAAACTTGGGGATCCAACTACAAAGAGACAGGCAGTCTGATACAACATCGTTCCGGCCTATATTTTATACTTTAGATATGGTGTCGATTCCATTTGCTTTGGAATCCCCTTTTCTTTGACTCTTTTCGCTTAGTAAATAATCGTATCCCAAATGAATAGGTGTGGAAGTTATAATTGTAAACCACGATCGAATCTATGGAAGCATTGGTTTATACATTTCTGTTAGTCTCTACTTTAGGGATCATTTTTTTCGCTATCTTTTTTCGAGAGCCACCTAAGGTTCCGACTAAAAAATGAACTAATTTTTCATTATCTCAAATGGAAGTAATGAGCCTTCCAATATCGGAGGCTCATTACTTCCATCAACTAGTCTCCGTGTTCCTCGAATGGATCTCTTAGTTGTTGCGAGGGTTGCCCAAAAGCAGTATATAAGGCGTACCCAGTAAAACTTATAAGTAAACCAGATATGGAGATGGCGACTAGAGTTGCGGTTTCCATTATTATATAATTTCAAAATCGCAGTAGATCGATAACTACAATAAGATCATTTATTTACAACTACAAGAAAATAGTATACAAAGTCAACAGATCTCAACTAATGAATGAAATAAGATTTATGGCTACACAAACTGTTGAGGGCAGTTCTAGGTCTGGGCCAAGACGAACTGTTGTAGGGGATTTATTGAAACCCTTGAATTCGGAATATGGTAAAGTAGCTCCGGGCTGGGGGACGACTCCCTTTATGGGAGTCGCAATGGCTTTATTTGCAATATTCCTATCGATTATTTTGGAAATTTATAATTCTTCCGTTTTATTGGATGGAATTTCCATGAATTAGCTTTGATTTCGAAGAATTATGAAGTTCGATAACAAAATTTCTTAGAACTTGGATTTCTAGAACATTCTGGTAGTTCGACTGTGGAATTCCTTTGTTTCGGTATTTCCGGAATATGAGTGTGTGACTTGTTATAATTGATCCTATTGATAGTACGGAGAATAGGTCTGTCATCTTGATAGAGATGATTCTACCTCGTCAGATATTTATGTTAATATCTGGAGCACGGAAAGGATATATAGAATATATCAAGAAAAAAAAATATTTGAACTATGATTCATACCTATTCATATTCAGACCTCGTAACCGGACTGAAAAAAAAAAATAAACAAAAACAAAAGAAAGGGGAAATTGCCTAAATAAAACATCTGTGTGCTTTGACTGAAACCTTTTTCTCTCGATTTTGTTGAGTTATTCCATTTCGTCCAGTGATTGAATAAGTGATGGTCAAAGGGTTCTTACTCAGAGGGCTTTTGAGCTTAGTTTCTGACTTTGTTAAAGCAAAATCATCGTGGTTATAGTATGAATCTGAAGTTTTAATTGATTCATAGGGTCTCAACAAGAGAATTCCTATCAATAGGAAAGCAATAAATAAATACTCCATTTTGACTTACGTAAAAAAACTACCCAAATAACAAACAATAAATATATAGATAGGGGAAAAGAAGACTCAAGAGGCCCATAGTAATAGAAAGAAAGACAGATGAGATGAGCCGACTTGATATTGGCATTATCATTGCAAAGAAAGGATTCCGGATTTTTCTTTTTTCGCATTTTTGGGACACAAGTATCTAATAAGTTTCCAATTTGATCTTACATATCCGTTGAAACTAGTATTTCTGTGTTTTTGCTTGAGCCGTACGAGATGAAATTTTCATATACGGTTCTCAGAGGGGGAGTCTCCTTGTTTTACCTATCTCAATAAAGTATATGATTGGTTTGAAGAACGTCTAGAGATTCAGGCGATTGCAGATGATATAACTAGTAAATATGTTCCCCCTCATGTCAACATATTTTATTGCCTAGGGGGAATCACACTTACTTGTTTTTTAGTACAAGTAGCTACGGGTTTTGCTATGACTTTTTACTATCGTCCAACCGTTACAGAGGCTTTTTCCTCTGTTCAATACATAATGACGGAGGTCAACTTTGGTTGGCTAATTCGATCAGTTCATCGATGGTCGGCAAGTATGATGGTTCTAATGATGATTTTGCACGTATTTCGTGTATATCTCACAGGTGGATTTAAAAAACCCCGCGAATTAACTTGGGTTACGGGTGTAGTTCTGGCTGTATTGACTGCATCTTTTGGTGTAACTGGTTATTCTTTACCTTGGGACCAAATTGGTTATTGGGCAGTCAAAATTGTAACGGGTGTACCTGAAGCTATTCCTGTAATAGGATCACCTTTGGTAGAATTATTGCGTGGAAGTGCTAGTGTAGGTCAATCCACTTTAACCCGTTTTTATAGTTTACACACTTTTGTATTGCCTCTTCTTACTTCCGTATTTATGTTAATGCATTTCCTAATGATACGTAAGCAGGGTATTTCTGGTCCTTTATAAGGATCTTTTATTTTCTAAAGACGGATAGATCGATCATAATCATAGATATTTTCAATTGATCGTATATTTATTATTTCGGAGAGGAACAATAGTATTTCATTGCTACAAATATGGATTATTGAAAAGAATAAGACATGTTATTTGGATATTTCTCTTCAACTCCGAAGTCTTTTTTATTTGATACAAATAGTTGAAGTAGATTCTCCGAAGAGAAAATGGATTATGGGAGTGTGTGACTTGAACTATTGATGGGGCCGTGCGGATATAGAATTTTATCCACCACATTCGAAATCACAACTAAATGTGTCTCTGCATCCAATCAACACCTAAGTCTTCGTACGTATACGTAGCAGAGGATAGGCTGGTTTGTTTAAGGAGATTTTTTCTATGATTCTACCTGAATCCATGTAAGGGCTCCGTAAGATCCCGTAGAATAAGTGATTCACCATCATCCAAATTTTCTTATCTCTATTCCATTTATTTTTGATTTATAGTATGGAAATGCATTCATTTCCTTTGCATTGATCCAGACCTATGATACTATCGGAGTGAAATGGGGGATCTAAGGAAGAATAGAGGCTAAGCTAGACTATATTAGTAACAAGTAAATCCTTTGTATGTAAAAAGACTCGATATCTTGGATAGACACCAATTCCAAGTCATGAGACAACCCAAAAAGCATTTGATCATGATCAAATTTCTAAGCCCACTTGGGTGTTGAGCATTTATTTGTAAGAACGAAATTTCCAATGAATAGTTGGAACGCCAGAAAATGGAATCCGAGAAATCTTTTCTTACATGGAATCATTGTACCCGTGTGGATATGGATGAAATCTTTATATGGATTCATTTCTGCCATTCTTTTGATTTTCGTTTTGCTCGAGCCGGATGATGAAAAATTATCATGTCCGGTTCCTTCGGGGGATGAATACATAAGAATTCACCTATCCCAATAACAAAGAAACCCGATTTGAATGATCCTGTATTAAGAGCTAAATTGGCGAAAGGAATGGGACATAATTATTACGGGGAACCCGCATGGCCCAACGACCTTTTATATATTTTTCCAGTAGTAATTCTAGGTACTATAGCATGTAATGTGGGTTTAGCGGTTCTAGAACCGTCAATGATTGGTGAGCCGGCAGATCCATTTGCAACTCCTTTGGAAATATTACCCGAATGGTACTTCTTTCCCGTATTTCAAATACTTCGTACAGTGCCAAATAAGTTATTGGGTGTTCTTTTAATGGTTTCAGTACCATTAGGATTATTGACAGTGCCTTTTTTGGAGAATGTCAATAAATTCCAAAATCCCTTTCGTCGTCCAGTAGCTACAACAGTTTTCTTGATCGGTACCGTAGTAGCACTTTGGTTAGGTATTGGGGCAACATTACCTATTGATAAATCTTTGACTTTAGGTCTTTTTTAAATTGATTCAATTGTGAGGTATCTAGGGAAGAGTTCCTTTAAAGTGAATTTTCCCTAGATACATTCGATTTTGATTTTGGATAATTCGTTCCGCAAATATATTATGAATATATTATATGGATTGCGTTGAAAATCAAAAAATCGTTTTTTGATTTTTGTCTTTAGAAAATAAAAGAAAAAATGAAATAATTGCAATGGATTAAAAATGCAAATGGATTCTCACTCAGGTAAATGAATTCCAAAACGCTTCTCTAGAATACTCAATATCTCTTTTCTATCTTCTGTGCAAAGATATTCAATTCTCATAAGATCCTTTTGACTCTTACTCAAAAGGTCCGATAATGTATGTATATTCGACCTTTTGAGACAATTATAGGTCCTGGAAGACAATTCTAATTGGTCAATAAAAATATATTTCAATGCAATTCCTTTTTTATTTTTCTTTAGATTAGATAATCCATCATGAAAGGGAAAAAGAGGGAAAGGAAATTGGTTTTTATTTTCCTCCAAATTAGTGTCTTCCTCTTCCCCATCTTCCTCTTCCCCATGTAGAAAAGGAATAAATAAATCAATCAAATTACGAGAAGCCTCATAAAGTGCTTCTTTTGGAGTTAAACTCCCATTTGTCCATATTTCGAGAAAAAGCATCTCTTGTTTTTCATTCCCATTTCCATAAGAATAAATACTATAATTCGCATTTCGAACAGGCGAGTATACAGCATCTATAGGATAACTTCCATCTTGAGATGGATTTGCCAATTTTACACGATATCCACGATCTCTCTTCATTTGTAATTCAATACGCAAATTAACGGGTTCCGTGAGATTAGCTATATGCTGTGTAGGGTCAACTATTTCCACAGAAGCCGGTGAGATGATATCTTGAGCAGTTACGCGTTTTGGACCTTTGACACAAATCAATGCGTCTCGAATTCCATATAAGTTACTTCTCAATACAATTTCTTTCAAATTCATTAAAATTTCATGTACTGATTCTTCAATACCAGGTATCGCCGAATATTCATGTGGTACGTTCTCAAATTTTGCATGTGTGATACATGTTCCTTCCATTTCTCCAAGTAAAACCCTTCGCATGGTAATACCTATGGTATCGGCTTGATACTTCATAAGCGGGGACAGCATAAAACGTCCATAATAAAGACGTTTACTGTCTACTCTTGATTCAACACACTTCCACTGTAGTGGTCGTCGAGTGGATCCTTCTTCTCGAATTATAACCATATTTAATTATTTAGATTGATGAATCGTTTATTTCTCTTGAAATATGTTCCATTCTTATTTTTATACACGTCTTTTTTTAGGGGGTCTACATCCATTGTGTGGCATAGGGGTTGTATCACGTACGAAACTTAATAGTATACCACTTTGCTTAATAGTTCGTAATACTGTATCTCTTCCGGGACCAGGACCCTTTATCCTAACTTCTGCTCGTTGCATACCCACAGTACGAATAGCATCCATTGCTGCCACGTGAGCGGCAAAAGGTGTGCCCCTTCTTGGACCTTTGAATCCAGAAGTACCAGCAGAGGACCAAGAAACCACTCGACCTCGTACATCTGTAACAGTTACAATGGTATTATTGAAACTCGCTTGAACATGAATAATTCCTTTTGGTATTCTACGTACATTTTTACGTGAAGCAATACGTCTCTTGCGTAAACCAATTCTTCGTATAGGTTTGATCATATTTTATCATCTCAGAAATAGGAGTCAGAAATATACGGAGATATCCATTTCATGTTAAAAATCTTTGATCCCTTATTTATTTTTTACTTACATTAGCCCGTCCTTTAGCTTTAGAAAGCGAGTTCCTTTTACGAAATATTATCCTTGTCTCTGCTTATGTTTCGGATTGGAACAAATCACTCTAATGCGTCCCCGCCTACGAATCAGTCGACATTTTTCACAAATTTTACGAACGGAAGCTCTTATTTTCATATTTATGATTCCCTATAGTTTCTTTTGAATTCTGAATCTACTTCCATTTTGGAACTCCAAATTGGATCCCCATGAGGGGAATCCTAAAAAAATACCTAATCGTTATCGTTATCGTTATCGTTATCGTTATCGTTATCGTTGGAGTCTTTGTTGCGAAGTCTATAAATTATACGTCCTTTCGTTGAATCATAACGACTTACTTCGATTTTCACTCTATCCCCTGGTAGTATGCGTATAAAACTCTGTCGGATCTTCCCTGAAATATAACCTAGAATTAGATCCTCGTTATCTAAACGGACCCGGAACATACCATTGGAAAGTGATTCAGTAATTAAACCCTCATAAATCGTTTTTTTTTCTTTATCTTTCATTTTAAATGACCTCCTATAAATTTAAATTTAGAAACTAATGAAAGAAAATTTAGAAACTAATGAAAGAATAGTCATATAACTTACCTTAACTTACCTTAACTTACCTTAGCTTCCCTCTCTTTTTCGTGGATAATAAGTTACGGATCCAATTAGGGTGGGGTGATTAACATATATATATATGACACAAGATTTCTCCCCCAATTCCTTTTAGTCGGGCTTCTCGATCCGTCATTATACCTTGAGAAGTGGAAAGAATTGCAATTCCCATTCCACCTAAAACCTTAGGAATTCGTTGATAGTTAGAATAGATTCGTAGACCGGGTCGGCTGATACGTTTTAAAATCATTTTCTGTATCCCTCTTTTATGCCGCCGCAGGGTTGAAACCAAGAAATATTTGTTATTTTGCCGATATTTTCTAACGTTTTCAATAAAACCCTCCTGTAGAAGTATTTTCACAATGTTTTCGGTTATATTGCTAGATGGTATTCGAAGCGTCTCCTTTTTATCCATATTAGCATTTCTTATCGAAGTTATTATCTCCGCAATAGTGTCTCTACTCATGGTGAATTGTTGTCTCCTCTAATTTTAATTTTGATATAATCTCTTGATATAATCAACATGTTTTTTACGAATTGTTAAAAGTATATACTTGAGACATAATCTACTAATTGATCTATTTCATATCGATCCAATTTCAATATCATAATTTTATCTAATTTATAGTACCTCAGGGGCTAATGAGACTATTTTTGTGAAATTTAACTCTCTCAATTCTCGAGTGATCGCGCCAAAAACCCGAGTTCCCTTTGGATTTCCTTTTTGATCGATGACAACTGCTGCATTGTCATCATATCGTATTATTATACCGTCGTCACGTTTGAGTTCTTTACGTGTACGTACAATTACGGCTCTAATTACTTCTGATCTTTCTAGAGACATAGCAGGCACTGCTTCCTTGATTACAGCAACAATAACGTCACCAATATGAGCATATTGGCGATTACTAGCCCCTAAGATTCGAATACACATCAATTCTCTAGCCCCACTGTTATCCGCTACATTCAAAAGGGTCTGAGGTTGAATCATATCATTCAATGCAAAGAGTAAAGGAAAAAAAGAAATATTATGTGTCCAGAAATAAAAAAATCCCCCTTATTGTATTTTTCATCCCTAAGATCCCTGTTGGTTCTATTCTACATCTTTACTTATCTTATCGCGCAATAACAAAGTTAGTTCGTATAGGCATTTTGGACGCAGCTATTTTCATAGCTGCTTTAGCTACGGTTCCCGATACTCCAACCATTTCATAAAGTATTCGACCGGGTTTAACAACGGCTACCCAATATTCGGGATCCCCCTTCCCGGAACCCATACGCGTTTCCGTTGATCTTAGTGTAACGGGTTTGTCGGGAAATATACGTACCCATATTTTTCCACCACGACGTCCATATCGTGTCATCGCTCTTCGCCCAGCCTCCATTTGTCTAGCTGTGATCCAAGCGGGTTCAAGTGCCTGAAGAGCATATCTTCCGAAACAAATACGATTGCCTTGAGAAGATATCCCTTTCATTCTTCCTCTATGTTGTTTACGGAATCTGGTTCTTTTGGGGTTATAGTTGATGGGTCTTTCTCAATTCCATCTCTACTGCAGAACTGGACATGAGAGTTTCTTCTCATCCAGCTCCTCGCGAATAAAATAATGCAATAATATTACTATTACATATGTATACATATGTATTTTATTAAAAAAAATGTTAAACTAAATCATGGAATTTATAAGAAGAAGCAATAAGCAATATTTGTATTATATATATAATAAATAGTTAAACTAGACTATAATTAGATAGTAAGATTTAAGATTATAGTGGAATGTCTATTTTTATTGGAATTCATTCCTCCTTATTTTTTTTCTTCTTTTATTCATGGAATCACGCAAAATTTTCTAATCTAGTAAATAAGAGTCTCGCGGGCGAATATCGACTCTTTTCCGCTTCATTCGTAGAGGTCAATTCGTACTATGACCACTCAGAATAAACAGAATCAATTGCTTCCTGGTTCATTCCGCCATCCTTCCCAATGAATTATTAGGATTCGTTTTCAATAGAATCTTATGCAGTCATGGGTTCCATCGTTCCTATAGCTTCTCCATTAATGGTTAGGTCTGAACTCCGCAATGGAGCTCTCAACTAAATTTCTTTTTGAGTCAACTCCCTCAGTTTTGATTAACTCGGGCTCCTTACTTTGTTTTCTTATCAATATTGATGCTTTGTCACATTGCTTTTTATGAGATGATTCATAGACCATACATATTGGAATCGTGTTATATCATTGATATTTTCCTTCTCTCTTTCTATCACCTTTCCATTTATCTACATCCCTTTTTTTTCATAACCCTTTAACTTAATTGGATTTCTCATAATTCCATTTTTTTATGGAATCTTATTTCAGTTGCTACAACGATATGATCGATACATCATATAATCACTGTTTTCTGGGATCTCGACAATACAAAGCAATAAGCAGTTTCTATAGTTATTAGTCTATAGTTCTATAGTGTAGGGGTCCTTTTTTTAATCCCAACTCTAAAGAAGAAACCAACGAGTCACACACTAAGCATAGCAATTCTACCAAATGAAACGGTCAATCCAATTTTTATTTAACCCTATAGAAATCAAATTAGTATTTATTGTTCATTCATTTTTGAATAAATGGGAGAACAAGAATGAAATTCTTTTTTTCATTTTTTTCTTCATGGAATAACAAGACAAATAAAAGGAGGTCCGTTATTATTCCTCGTCTATAAATATCCAAATTTTTATGCCCAAGGACCCATGGATAGTTGGGACCGTATAGGAACAATAATCAATTTTAGCACGAATAGTCTGTAGGGGAACTCTACCCTCCCTAATCCATTCGACGCGGGCCTTTTCTTTTCCGTCAAAACGTCCTGCCATTTGTATTTGAATTCCGTTTATATCCGTTTTCGTGTCTTCAATTAATTCAATAGCTTTTTTCATTGCTTTTCGAAAGGGAACTCTTTCTTTTAGTTGGGAAGCTATATATTGCGCAAGAATTTTAGGTTGTCCATAAGGTTCTTCAATTCTTTTGATAGTAATATTGAGTTTCTGGTACACAGGATTCATGATCTTTTTTTCTACATTGCCCTTTAATTCTCCAATTTCTCGTCTATCCTCTTCTAGTAATAAATTTGGGAATGCCATATAGATTAGGACCTCGATTAAATCGATTTCTTTTTTAATTTCTATACGAACAATTCCTTCGGGATCCGAGTACATTTTCGTACTTTTTTGCATAAAATTCTTGATACAGTCTCGTATACTTTTATCCTCTTGCAGACCCACAGAAAATTGTTTTGGTTCTGCAAACCAAACGGAATGATGACTTTGAGTTGTACCAAGTCTGAAACCAAGTGGATTTATTTTTTGTCCCATATTTTTTTTTATTATTTATTATACTATCTTTCCATCCATATGTTATTTTTAAATAGGAATTTCCATTTTTGATTTTTATAAAATGGAAGAGCTATTTAAATAGCTCTTTCAGTACAATTGTTATATGACAGGTAGGCCTTTTTATTGCATAACTACGTCCTCGAGCCTGAGGTCTTAACCTTTTCACAATGGGACCCCCATTAACTTCGGCTTTACTAATAAATGAATCCGCTTCGTTCAAACCCATATTATGACGAGCATTTGCTGCTGCGGAATAAACCAATTTTAAAATGGGATAAGAGGCTCGATAAGGCATGAATTGCAGTATCATAAGTGTTTCTTCGTAGGGACGCCCACGAATTTGATCAATTACTCTTCTGGCTTTGAAAACAGACATATGTATATGTTGAGCTAAAACTTTGACTTCTGCGCCTGACCTATTCGAGTTCTTTTTTATCATAAGGTTCCACCGATGGATGATGAGCAATTATTCTATTATTTTTGTTCTACAATTATTCTACTTAATAGAAATTAATAATACTTAGTATATATATATATAATATTCCGTATATTATTATTTTCCGTATATTATTATTCTATTATTTTTTTTTTTCGAAAATTTCTTTATTTCTAATTTAGAGACATTTTTTTTATCACTTTCTAATATTTTTTTTATCACTTTCTAATATTGATTATATTTACTTATCATATTTGTACTTTGTATTCTTTTTTATATGTATTTTTTTGTTTTTATTTATTTCTTAAAATGGATAAAAAAATAATAATTCAAATGAAATAATATAGAGAATAGAAATTTCGAATCGAAATTGAAATATGAATAAAAAAAAATTAACGACGAGATTTATTATCGTTTTTTGTTGGATGTTCACCAAAAGTCCGAGTAGGCACAAAATCTCCCAATTTAAAACCCACCATACGATCCATTATGTAAATAGGTAAATGTTCTTTCCCGTTATGAATAGCAATTGTATGGCCAACCATTATGGGTATAATGGTAGATGCTCTAGACCAAGTGACTATTGTTTCTTTTTCTTTCTTCATATTGAGTTTTTCTATTTTTCTCAATAAATGATTAGCTACAAAAGGATTCTTTTTTTCTATTTTTCTCAATAAATGATTAGCTACAAAAGGATTCTTTTTTTCTAAGCGTGGCACAATTGATAACTCCTTTTTTTGTTTTGTAAAAATATCGCAATCAATTTCCAATTCCAAAAATTCCATTTTCCATATTCATATTCTTATTTACGGCGACGAAGAATAAAACTATCACTATATTTTTTCCTTTTCCTACTTCTTTTTCCAAGCGTGGGATGACCCCAAGGGGTCACAGGTTTTTTTTTACCAATTCGGGCTTTCCCTTCACCGCCCCCATGGGGATGGTCTACAGGGTTCATAACTGCTCCTCTTACCACAGGACGCTTCCCCAGCCAACACTTCGATCCGGCTCTACCCAAACTTTTTAGTTTCGCTCCAACATTACCCACTTGTCCGACTGTTGCTAAGCAGTTTTGGGAGGATATGAAACGGACTTCTCCAGATGGTAATCTTAATGTGGCCGATTTCCCCTCTTTTGCAATCAGTTTCGCTACAGCACCTCCTGCTCTAGCTAATTGTCCACCCTTTCCAACTGTGATTTCTATGTTATGTATGGCCGTGCCTAAGGGCATATCGGTTGAAGTAGATTCTTCTTTTTTATCAATAAAAACCCCTTCCCAAACTGTACAAGCTTCTTCCAAAGCATACGGCTTTCTAGATGTATATGATGATATCTAGACAGATGGATCTTATATGAATTGTATGACGAAGTACTATATAAGTGGATATATAGGAATCCAAATCTGCCGAATCGGTCATCTTATGATCTTCTACATCCTGGGTCTCTTCGTTCCGTCATCTGGCTTATGTTCTTCATGTAGCATTCAGACCGAATGACTCTATGAAATTACGTCGATACTTTCACATATTACGTGTAACGTAGGAGACATCTCTATTTTTAGTTTTCCCCAGGGGGTTCTTATAGCTTTCAATTTGCCTCTGACCATCAAATTAAATGAGAATAACCCCTCTTTGAGGGTTTCTGGTTCTGTGCCTGCTTCAAACAATTTGGTCTTCTCCATATTACCATATCTCAGGAGTCAATAATTTTCTATGAAGAACTACTGAACTCAATCACTTGCTGCCGTTACTCAACAGTTTTCTGTTGAGGTCTATCCCGTAGAGGTAGGATCCGTGATCGATTTCTAGGTTTCGTCGTAAACCTAATTGGTTACTTCCAATTACGTAAATCAATAGTTCAAACCGCACTCAAAGTTAGGGCATTTCCTATTGCTATAGGAGCTTTTGTACCAGAAACAATGGTATCTCCAATTATAGCCCCTCTGGGATGTAAAATATATCTCTTCTCACCATCCCTATAGTGTATGAGACAAATGGATGCATTTCGATTAGGATCGTATTCTATGGTTACGATTCTACCGGATATGTTTTTTTCATTCCGTCGAAAATCGATTTTGCGGTATAGTCGCTTATGACCTCCCCCTCTATGCCTTGCGGTAATGATTCCTCTGGCATTACGACCTTTACCACAATGATGCTGTCCAGAAATCAAATGATTTCGTGGATTGGATTTCCTGTCTATGGTTCCGTTCCGTGTGTTCGGGGTAGAAGTTTTGTATAAATGTGTCGCCATGTTATTAAATATTTTATTTTGCTTTTCTATATAAGAGGTGGAATAGAATAACCCGGTTGAAGCGTAATGATCATACGTCTGTAATTGGAATGTCTTCTATGTGGTCCTATTCTTCTACCGAGTCGATGACTATTCATCGCTATTACCTTGACTCCAAAGAAGAGTTCGACCCAATGCTTTATTTCTGTCTTAGTTGATCCTGATTCGACATTAGAAGTATATTGATTGTTCCCTAATAACCGAATACTTTTTTCGGTAAATACCGCATATTTGATTCCATCCATTGTTTTTACCCAGTATCGATAAGAATTCTAGTTGTTATTGTTCATATGTTATGTTATAATATATATATATATATTATACCAATTGGTTATGTATGGATGATGAGATTCCATTGATACGGAGGCAATTCGAATAGACTTATTGAACGTTCGCATTGGCGTGCATCCAGTAGGAATTGAACCTACGAGTTTCCCAATTATGAGTTGGGCGCTTTAACCATTCAGCCATGGATGCTTAACAGGGATCATAATGCTAAATCGAAATAACAGGAAAGGTGTTCACATTATATACACATTATACATTGACATAGTAGGAATTATGCTCTAAATGAAATAAGCAAATTCCAGTTGAAATTATTATTAGGATTCTGAATGAAAAAGATTAGGATTATGAATGAAAAAGAGGATCAATTGAGACACTGGATCTGGGAATTCAGAGAGATATTCAGAGAGATTAAGAATTCTCACTATTTATTAGATTCATGGATGAAATTCAGTTCTGTGCAATCTTTCGCTCGCATTTTTTTTGACCAAGAACGTTTTATGAGACTCTTTGACCCCCGAATTTTCAGTATCCTACTTTCACGGGGTTCAAGAAGCAATCCATATTTCACGATCAAGGGTGTAGTACTGTTTGTAGTAGCGGTCCTTATATGTCGTATTAACAATCGAAAGATGATCGAAAGAAAAACCTTCCTTTTGATGCGGCTTCTTCCTATACCTACGAATCCGATTGGACCCATAAATGATAAATTGGAAGAATCTTTTTGGTCTTCCAATCTCAAAAGATTGAGTGTTTTCCTTCTGCATTTTCCAAAAGGGAAAAAGATTTCTGAGAATTGTTTCATGGATCCGCAAGAGAGTACTTGGGTTCTCCCAATAAATAAAAGAAATCCAAAGTCTATCATGCGGGAATCCAACCGGGGTTCGCGGTGGTGGAGGAAGCGGGTCGGAAAAAAGAGGGATCCCAGATACGGATATAAGATATCTAATGAAACCGTAGCTGGAATTGAGATCTCATTCAAAGAGAAAGATAGCAAATATATGGAGTTTCTTTTTTTAGCTTATACGGATAATCCGGTCCCCAAGGATCCTGAGTGGGAATTTTTGGATGGTCTTTCTGCGAGGAAGGAGCGAAACATGCAAAACAGGAATTCGGATTCATTCGAAATGTTAGGGAAATACTGGATTTCTCAACTCATGTCTGTTTTTTGTGAAAAAAGACCTATTGAAGGGGAGGGTTTCCTCAAACAACAAGGAGCTGAGGCAACTATTCAATCAAATGATATTGAGCATCTCTTCTCGAGAAACAAGTTGGGTGGTTCTTTTTCTTTGCAAAATAGTGCTCAATTTCATATGTGGCAATTCCGCCTAGATCTTTGCTGGGGGAAGCATATGCACGGCTTGGATTTTTTTAGGAACAACGTATCGATAGATTGGTTAGACAATGTGTGGTTGGTAAACAAGGATCCGTTTTTTAGGAAGGTACGGAATGTATCGTCAAATATTCAATATGATTCTACAAGATCCATTTTCACGAATTCTAGCCAATTGAAAGGATCTTCTGATCAATTCAGAGATCATTTCGATTCCATTAGAAATGAGGATTCAGAATATCACAAATTGATCGAAGAGATTCAGCAACTAAAAGAAGAAGAAGAATCGATTCTTGAAGGAGAAGAAGAATCGATTCTTGAAGAAGAATCGATTCTTGGGGATCCTTCCTTTCTTCAAACGGAACGAACAGAAATAAAATCAGATCGATTCCCGAAAAGCCTTTTTGGATCTTCCTCAATGTCTCCGAAAGGTGAAAAGCAGATGAAGAATCACCCGCTTCCGGAAGAAACTGAAGCGCTTCCGGAAGAAACTGAAGAATTTCTTGGGAATTCTATTGGGAATTCTAGAGGATCAATTCCTTCTTTTTTCTCTGACAGATGGTCAGAAATTCATCTGGGTTCGAATCCTACTAAGGGGTCCACTAGAGATCAGAAGAAAAAACAAGATGTTTCTTTTGCCCCCTTCAGGCGAGCGGAAAATAAAGAAAAGGTTGAGATATTCAAGATAATTACGTATTTACTAAATACCGTCTCAATTCATCCTATTTCATTAGATCGGGGATGTGATATGGTTCCGAAGGATGAACCAGATATAGAGAGTTCGAATAAGATTTCATTCTTGAACAAAAATCCATTTTTGGGTTTCTTTCATCTATGGAACAAAGGGGGATCCACGTTACGCCACGATTTTGAATCAGAAGAGAGATTTCAAGAAATGGCAGATCTAGTCACTCTATCAATAACCGAGCCGGATCTGGTGTATCATAGGCTTTCTATTGATTCCTGCGGATTGGATCAAAAAAAATTGGCCAGAGATGAATCGAAAAAGGAATCCTTATTGGTTCTACCCCCTCTTTTTTATGAAGAGTCGGTCCAGATCTACTGCGGGAATGATTTGGAAGATGCAAAACAAAAAATGGTGCGATTTGCTAGGAAGAACATAATGGAGGCAGTCAATCAATATGGATTGATCCGAAATCGGATTCAAATCCAATATAGCACTTGTGGATACATAAGAAATGTATTGGAAGATGCAAAACAAAAAATGGTGCGATTTGCTAGGAAGAACATAATGGAGGCAGATCGATTGATCCGAAATCGGATTCAAATCCAATATAGCACTTGTGGATACATAAGAAATGTATTGGAAGATGCAAAACAAAAAATGGTGCGATTTGCTAGGAAGAACATAATGGAGGCAGATCGATTGATCCGAAATCGGATTCAAATCCAATATAGCACTTGTGGATACATAAGAAATGTATTGGAAGATGCAAAACAAAAAATGGTGCGATTTGCTAGGAAGAACATAATGGAGGCAGTCAATCAATATGGATTGATCCGAAATCGGATTCAAATCCAATATAGCACTTGTGGATACATAAGAAATGTATCGAATCGATTCTTTTTAATGAATCGATCCTTCGAATATGGAATTCGTGATACTCTGAATGATATTCCTATCAAAATCATGGAATATAGGATCAACCAACATTTATCGAATTTGAAAAAGAGTCAGAAGAAATGGTTTGATCCTCTTATTTCTCGAACTGAGAGATCCATGAATCGGGATCGTGATGCATATGGATACAAAGGGTCCAATGGGAGCAAGAATTTCCAGGAACATTTGGAACGTTTCGTTTCTGAACAGAAGAACCATTTTCAAGTAGTGTTCGATGAATTATGTATTAATCAATATCAATATTCTTGGATTCTTAATCAATATTCTTGGATTCTTAATCAATCTTATTCGATTCTTAATCAATGTTCTTGGATTCTTAATCAATCTTATCCGATTATTAATCAATTTATTAATCAATATCGATATTGGATATATTCTTGGATTCTTAATCAATATTCTTGGATTCTTAATCTATATTATTCGATTGATTGGGACGACTATTGGTCTGTATTTCTTAGGCTTAGCGCATTTTGTTCGTCTTTGTGGAAGTCACTTCCTTTCCTTTTGTGTAAGTTTTTGTCCAAGTCACTTCTCTTTTTGTCCAAGTGCAAGTTACTTCCTTTGTTCTTTGTGAGTATGGGGAATATCCCCATTCAGAGGCATAGGTCCGGGATTCACATCTATGAATGGAACGACCCGAATGATCAACGCCCTACTCTGTCGATAGGTGCTCAACTTGTTCCTATGAATAAATTGAAACCCTTATTATTATTGGATGATCATAATATTTGCCAAAGACCGAAATTCTTATTCCCATTTTTGTTCAATAAGATACCAAAGTGGATGATTGACTCTAGAAATAATCGCAGGCAATCCTTTGATAACACGGATTCCTATTTCTTCCACGATCGAGACAATTGGCTGAATCCCTTGAAACCATTTCATAGAAGTTCGTTGATATCTTCTTTTTATAAAGCAAATCGACTTCAATTCTTGAATAATCCACGTCACTTCTGGTTCCATTGTAACAGAGGATTCCCTTTTTATGTGGAAAAGGCCGGTATCAATAATTATGATCTTACATATGGACAATTCCTCAATATTTTGTTCACTGGCAACAAAAGATTTTCTTTGTCTGTCGGTAAAAAGAAAGAGATTTTGGAGAGAGAGACTATTTCACCAATCGAGTTACGGGTATCTGACATATTCCTATCTAAGGATTTTCCACAAAGTGGTGACGGAACGTATAACTTGTACAAATCTTTCCATTTTCCAATTGGATTCGATCCATTCGTTCGTAGAAGAGCTATTTACTCGATCGCAGACATTTCTGAAACGCCTCTAACGGAGGAACAAATAGTCAATTTGGAAAGAACTTATTATCAGCCTTTTTCAAATATGAATTTATGTGATTCAGAAGCGAAGAACTTGCATCAGGATCTCTGTTTCAATTCCAAGATGGGTTGGATTCCCACTGGGAAATATTTCCCATCCGAAAAGAGGAAAAAAGGGAGTAAGAAATGCGTTGAGAAATGGCGGATGTATCGAACCTTTCAAGGAGATAGTGCTCTCTCAAAATGGAATCGGTTCCAAAGATATATGCCATGGTTCCTTACTTCGGCAGGGTGCAAATATCTAAATTTCACCCTTTTAGATACCCTTTCAAACTCATTGCCGATACTAAGTTCCAAATTTCTATCCTTTTTTGGTCATATTCATCATATTATGAATATATTGGGTATATCACCTCAGGAAAAATGGTGGGCGATTCGGGATCTTATAAGTGAGATTTCGAGTAAGTGTTTCGAGAATCTTTTTCTGTGCGAACACGAAGAAGATGAAAATGACGACGAGTCATTGAGATGGGGAAGTCTGAGACCAAGAGAGCCTTGGGAGTTGTTCTCTTTAATCCTTTTCTTTTTTCTTGTTGCTGGCTATTTCATTCTTATACATCTTGTCCTTGTTTTCCGAGTCTCTAGTAAATTACAGACGGAGTTAGAAAAGATCAAACCTTTGATGATTCCATCATACATGATTGACTTGCAAAAACTTCTGGATAGGTATCCTATATCTGAACTTAATTCTTTGAATATCAATCTCATCGATCTCCTAAATCCCATCAATCAAATCGCTTTTTCGAGAAATACGAGACATCTAAATCCTACAAGTAAAGAGATCTATTCATGGATGATAAGAGGAAGAAAAAGCGTGAACGTTGATTGGATTGAGGATCAAATCGAATCCTGGATTGCGAACTGTGATTCGATGCGTGATGAAGATAGAGAATTCTTGGTTCAGTTGTGTACCCTAACGACAGAAAAAAGAATGGATCAAATTCTATTGA